GAAATGCGTTTAGATAACATCCTTTTTCGATTGGGTATGGCTTCAACTATTCCTCAAGCCCGCCAATTAGTTAATCATAGACATATTTTAGTTAATGGTCGTATAGTGGATATACCAAGTTATCGTTGCAAACCCCGAGATATTATTACAGCAAGGGATGACCAAAAATCGAGAGCTCTGATTCAAAATTATCTTGATTCATCCCACCATGAAGAATTGCCAAAGCATTTGACTCTTCACGCATTCCAATATAAAGGATTAGTCAATCAAATAATAGATAGTAAATGGGTCGGTTTGAAAATAAATGAATTACTTGTCGTAGAATATTATTCTCGTCAGACTTAAACCTAACTAAAATAACAAACCAAGGGTTCGTACAATTTTTCCCTTTCACTTAAGTTAAGTAAAGGGACACAAGGTAAGGAATTGGATCCGGAGATTTGTATTTTTCTCCCATTCATGTATCACAGATCAGTAGGCAGATCTTTATTCCCTGCCCGTTCTTTCTTTCCTTCCGTATCACAGAAATTAGGAATTGAGAATCTATCTCAAAGATAGGAATTGAGAATCTATCTCAAAGATAGGTCTGAAGCATTGGTGAATTGGGTGAAGATACGGAAAGAGAGGGATTCGAACCCTCGGTAAACAAAAGCCTACATAGCAGTTCCAATGCTACGCCTTGAACCACTCGGCCATCTCTCCTACATAATGATTATGACCGAGAATCCGAGCGAATTGCGAGTTGTTCATATTCGATTGTTAGATGGGTACAGACACTCGAATCCATTCTAGCTATAAAAATGGAAAACTTTTCATCAAAGAAAGAATTTTTTCTTCGAGCCAGGGAGCTGGGAGAAAAAGATAATATAATTTTTTTTTTGAAAAACGGTTAAAAACAATAAAGATATATCTTGTTTGCCAAGACGGAGACGGCGCTCCTACCTTTTTCTGATATTTTTACCGGATTCAATCAATGAATTGGAACGAATCAACTGATCGGTCTATTTTGTTAGACTATGGTGAATGGATACCTTTAGATCATAATTATCTTTTTATTCAAATTCAATTTCCATAAGAATTTGAAAATTTCTTTCCAATTTTAGGTCGCTTAACAACAACCCCTTAACCCGTAAATCTATTCCAAATTCATAAATCATCCTTTTCGATTTGATTGTATAGTGTATAAGCGTCTACCCGCTATGCACAAAACACAAAACGGAGGGTTATTATATTTTCATTATAGAAGGATTATTGAAGAATTATTCGATTTTTTTCTTCTTTGGATCTTAATTTCAGAAAAACTTCTCGAATTCTCCTAATCCGCAAGATAAATTCTTTGATTCTTCTACTTTGATCAAATCAGAATAGTTCCTTTCATTCTTATACTACTACATTTTGATGAAATCGAATCGGATTCTAATATTTCTTATTTTTTATCGACCCCTTTCAAAAAGCAAAAAGAAAAAATTGGATATGAGTCTGCTTTTATGTTATTTCGTACTGTAAAATTCCTTTACTTGTGGGATCGTTTTCTCACGAGAGTTAATGAAAAGAATTATAGAATGGATTTCTACCTATGCCTAGATCGCGGATAAATGAAAATTTTATTGATAAGACCTTTTCAATTGTGGCCAATATCTTATTACGAATAATTCCGACAACTTCAGGAGAAAAAGAGGCATTTACCTATTATAGAGATGGTGTGATTTGATTATTTTTTTATTTACCGCTTCGGTCTTAGGAGAAAGACGGAAGATTCGGGATAGAAAAGAACGAAAAAGATTATTGAAAAAATCTACGCTTGTTGAAGGTGAAGTTTCTAGATAAAACAATTCCTTCTGTCGTGTATCCCCGATTAATGCAGCCTCAGATGCTTCAATTGTCGATTCGAGTATTGAGCGAAAGGTTACACCTATGGGTTCTATATTACAGGCCAACCTTACCATACTAGACTAGTACCAATAGGCCGCATAGGGGAAGAGGCGCTACGCCTAGGAATCAACAACACGAAAACTTTGTTTAAAATTACCGCTTTTCCTTATCGGGATCGGGACTAAAAAGAATGGTTGGGATAACAAACATCCATCTCGTTGGTACTTTGGATACCCTTAGAACCATAGAAGACTGTTGAAGTGATTAATTCCTGGAAATTAAAGGGCGTTGAGAACAAAGAAATTGTTGGAGTTTACATTTTTATCTAGTACCAGTATCAACACGCGTGATGTTAAGAAAATATCTTTTGCAGAAAGGTTGGCTAGAGATTTCTTGTAAAAACGTTAGCCCCACTGAATTCATAATGAGAATATTTCAATCTTTTTTGATTCCATGTATTATTTTCATTATGCACATAGGGGAGGAGCCGTATGAGATGAAAATCTCATGTACGTTTCTGGAACGGAGAATTCTTTGAATCGAATGACGACCGTAACGGATGTCAGCTCAATCGGAAGGAAATTATGCGGAAGCTTTACAGAATTATTATGAAGCTATGCGACTAGAA